TGAAATACCTTGCTTACGTATCATTGGAAAATGCATTAACATAAATACGGCAGTAAGAAGAGGTAATACAAAAGTGTGTAAACTATAAAAACGGGTCAAAGTAGATTGACCCACACTAGCACTTCCACGCAATAACTCTACTAAAGGTGATCCTATTACGGGAATAGCTTCAGGTACGCCTGTCACGATTTTTACTGCCCAATAACCGATTTGGTCCCGGGGTAAGGAATAACCAGTTACACCAAACGATGCAGTCAATACAGCCAGAACCACACCCGTAACCCAAGTCAATTCGCGAGGTTTTTTAAATCCGCCCGTGAGATACACACGAAATACGTGTAGGATCATCATTAGGACCATCATACTTGCTGACCATCGATGAACTGATCGGATTAACCAACCAAAGTTGGCTTCAGTCATTATGTATTGAACAGAGGCAAAAGCCTCCGTAACGGTCGGACGATAGTAAAAAGTCATAGCAAAACCCGTAGCTACTTGTACTAAAAAACAAGTAAGTGTGATCCCTCCTAGACAATAAAATATATTGACATGAGGAGGAACATATTTACTAGTTATATCATCTGCAATCGCCTGAATCTCGAGACGCTCCTCGAACCAATCATATACTTTATTGAGATAGGTAAACCAAGGGGACTCCCCCTCTGAGAACCGTATATGAGAATTTCATCTCGTACGGCTCAAGCAGAAACACCCAAATACTGATTACAATGGATATGTAATAGAAAATTTGAAATTTCTTATTTATCCACTTGATTCAATCGTCTCTGAAGCATACGAAGGAACCAAAATCCGAACTCTCTTCTTTGTTGTGATGAGAATGCCAAAATATCAAGTTAGCTCATCTGTCTTTATGTTGATCGTTACAGGCCTCTTGAATCTTCTATTCCCCTATTTATTTGTTATTTGATTTGTTGTTTTTGTTTGTGCGTAATGCAGATTGACTATTGTTTACTATTTTTTTTTGATAGGAATTCTCTTGTTGAGACCCTATGAATCGATTGAAACCTCAGATTCATACTAGAACCACGATGATTCAATAAAACCCAAAAACTAAGACCAAGGGTTCTATGAGTAAGAACTATTTGATCATCACTTATTCATAGATGTAATGACTAAAAATCCAGGGAAAGATTTGTCCTTCGGTCAAAATAAGCATGATTCTAAAGGAAGAAAAATCGTTCAATTTATCAAATACCTCTTTGTTTGAAAATTTATTGAAGTCCAGTCACGAGGTCTGAATAGTAGGTATGAATCATAGTTCAAATATTTCTTGATCTATTCCATATATTCCGTGCTCCAGATACTAGGATGAATATCCGACGAGGCAGAACCATCTCTGTAGAGATGACAGACCCATTCTCTGTACTATCAATAGGATCAATTATAACAAGTCGCACACTCATATTCCGGAAATACCGAAACAACGGAATTCCACGGTCAAACTACCAGAATGGACTATAAATCTGAGTCCTAAGTGATTCATTTTTGATTGAAAAGCGAGGGCTTCTGGTTCTTATGGACCTAATTCATTGAAATTCCATCCAGTAAAACGGAAGAATTATAAATCTCTAAAATAATAGATAGGAATATCGCAAATAGAGCCATCGCGACACCCATAAATGGGGTGGTTCCCCATCCAGGAGCCACTTTACCATATTCTGAATTCAATGGTTTCAATAAATCCCCTGTAATAGTTCGTCTTGGCCCAGATCTAGCACTACCCTCAACGGTTTGTGTAGCCATAAATACTATTGCATTGGTTGAGATCTGTTGACTTTGTATACTATTCCGTTGTAAATAAACGATCTTATCGTAGCATAGATCCATCGTGGTCTTGAAATTCTCTAATAATGGAAACAGCAACCTTAGTCGCCATCTCCATATCTGGTTCACTTGTAAGCTTTACAGGGTACGCCTTATATACCGCTTTTGGGCAACCCTCTCAACAACTAAGAGATCCATTCGAGGAACACGGAGACTAATTGAAGTAATGAGTCCCCCATATGGGGGACTCATTACTTCAATTAAGATAATGAAAAATCATTTCATCTTTTTAGTCGGGACCTTAGGCGGTTCTCGAAAAAATATAGCGAAAAAGATTATCCCTAAAGTCGAGACTAAGAGGAATGTATAAACCAATGCTTCCATAGATTCGATCGTTGTTTACAATTATAGCTTCCACACCTGTTCATTTAGGATTATTTCCCAGATAAAGAAAGGACAAGAGCAAAGAAAGGCGATGATTCAAATCAATATTTCTACGGTACCTTATGTCAAATCAAAAAAATAAAATATAGAGGCGAAAGATACCGGAGCAATGTTGTATCAGACTACCTGTCTCCTTGTAGTTGGATCTCCAAGTTTTTGGAATGCTCCAAATTCCACTTGAGCATCCAAATCTGGGTCAATCCCAGCAAAAACATCTCTGAACAAGGTTCGAGCGCCATGCCAAATGTGTCCGAAAAAGAAGAGCAAAGCAAACGTAGCATGCCCAAAAGTGAACCAACCCCTTGGACTGCTCCGAAAAACACCATCGGATTTCAAAGTAGCACGATCTAATTCAAAAATTTCACCCAATTGGGCACGTCTAGCATATTTTTTCACAGTAGCAGGATCGCTATAGCTGACTCCATTGAGTTCGCCACCATAGAACTCAACAGTTACACCCACTTGTTCGACACTATACTTCGATTCTGCCCTTCTAAAAGGAACATCGGCTCTCACAATTCCGTCTCCGTCCACCAAAACTACTGGAAATGTTTCAAAAAAAGTAGGCATACGGCGTACAAAAAGTTCATGCCCTTCTTTATCTCTAAAGATAGGGTGTCCTAACCATCCAACAGCTATCCCATCCCCGTTGTCCATTGAGCCTGCCCGGAATAATCCACCTTTCGCCGGATTATTACCGATGTAATCATAAAAAGCTAATTTTTCGGGAATTTTAGACCAAGCTTCCGATAAACTCAGATTTTCGGCTAGACTGGCGCCAACTCTTCGATATATTTCTTGCTGGAAGTATCCCTGATCCCACTGATAACGAGTGGGACCAAATAATTCGATCGGGGTAGTTGCTGAACCATACCACATAGTTCCAGCAACAACGAAAGCTGCAAAAAAGACAGCAGCGATACTACTGGAAAGGACAGTTTCAATATTGCCCATACGTAATCCTTTGTATAGACGTTGGGGTGGGCGGACACTAAGATGGAATAGACCTGCTAATATACCCAATGTACCTGCTGCAATATGATGAGAGGCTATTCCTCCCGGAACAAAGGGATCAAAACCTTCCGCACCCCACGCTGGATTTACAGATTGTACTTTTCCGGTTAGGCCATAAGGATCGGATACCCATATTCCAGGACCATACAAGCCTGTTACATGAAATGCGCCAAACCCAAAGCAAGCCACCCCTGAGAGAAATAAATGAATTCCAAAAATCTTGGGCAAATCCAAAGAGGGTTTTCCCGTACGTTCATCACAGAATATTTCTAGGTCCCAATACACCCAATGCCAGATAGCTGCTAAGAAGCACAAGCCAGAAAACACAATATGTGCCCCGGCCACACCTTCGTAACTCCAAATACCCGGATTCGTTATAGTTCCTCCTGTAATACTCCAACCGCCCCATGAATTGTTTATTCCTAAACGAGTCATGAAGGGTATAACGAACATACCCTGTCTCCACATTGGATCAAGAACGGGGTCAGAAGGATCAAAAACTGCTAATTCGTATAGAGCCATCGAACCGGCCCAACCGGAAACTAGAGCTGTATGCATTATATGGACAGAAAGCAGCCGACCGGGATCATTCAATACGACGGTATGAACACGATACCAAGGCAAACCCATGGAAATACCCCTTTCTCAAAGAAAAAATAGATACTATGTAACTTTATCACATTGGAAATAACTATGCTATGGACCTCACCTTTTCATTGGATTATCTCGAAACAAGGGTTAATATTTATTCTGTTCCGTTAGTAATAATTGAACAATTCTGTTCGTAGGAACAAAGAGAAGCAGATCTATTCTATACCCAATAAGTACCAATACGCAATGGGGGGATTAATCCTATTTTTTGTGAGCGAATGTATAGATACTTGTTTCTCATTCGAACGATCCGTTCGTAAGAATTTTCCTTTATTCCGTCTTCCTCTATGAATCTTCCAATCTATCGATAAAATACGATAAACGACAATATTATGAAGACAATAAACCATTGTTTGTTACGTTTCCACATCAAAGTGAAAAAGAATACTTAATTTTTCTTTCATTTAATGCCCATTGGTGTTCCAAAAGTACCTTTTCGGAGTCCTGGAGAGGAAGATGCAGTTTGGGTTGACGTATAGTGTGACTTGTCAGACATATTGGGTCATATGGGATTTCCCCGTTCTCTCCCCCGATCGAGATATCCTCTGTTTCGCCCAAGAAAGATTGATTGAACCATCAATAATTCGAAGCGTGAAGTGCAATTAGATCAATTTATTTGGTTGGAGGATCAATATTCTCAATTAAAAGAATTTATGGTTGGCTTGGACCAATAAAATGAAGTATACAGGCTCCGTTCAGAAAATACCAAGGTAATCCATGTATGATTACCACCCTATCAGAAATGATTCCTTTATACCATATGAGTGATCTCAAATTGCCAATTAATGGAATAATATGATGAATACATCGAATATTTTGTGGAAGGCATGAAAATGAAACAAATTGAAAAAAAAAAAAAAGAAGTCATAGCAAAAAGAAGCGGTACTGGGATCATTTGTCCTATATGTGCAAATCGAATTCGGGCAGATCTTTACCCGGAGTAGAGCATAAACCTAAAAGAGTGGAAGAGGCCCATTCGGGAACAAGAAAATTACATCGTGATTTAGATCTCGATGAAACAATACATCAATGAGGGGTTAGCTCGATAAGTTCAGTGAATTCTTTTTTTATTTTATAGGGAAGCAAGTCAAAACTCATGTTTCTTAAAAAATGGAAGAAAAAGCCTGCTACGAAAAAAGAAATAGGGCTGGAATCGACAATTTCTTTTTTTTTTTTTTTTCTCAATTTTGATTTTTTGAACCGTATGCACCCAAAGGTGCGTGTACGGTTCCTAAGGAATAGAATTTTGTCCTAATCAACCGACTTCATCGAGAAAGATTACTTTTTTTAGGCCAAGAAGTTGATAGCGAGATCTCGAATCAACTTGTTGGTCTCATGGTATATCTCAGTATAGAGGATGATACCAGGGATCTGTATTTGTTTATAAATTCTCCCGGCGGATGGGTAATCCCAGGAATAGCTATTTATGATACTATGCAATTTGTGCCACCAGATGTACATACAATATGCATGGGATTAGCCGCTTCAATGGGATCTTTCATCCTGGTTGGAGGAGAAATTACCAAACGTCTAGCATTCCCTCACGCTTGGCGCCAATGAGTTTTTTTATTTGAGAGAAAAAAAGACTATGCCTTCGTCATATGGAATATGAATAAAATAATAATAATATTAAGTAATAATAGCATGGCATTTCAAGTTCGATATGAGCAAACTATTATTCTTTTTTCATAATACGAGATTATGTATCGAGATAGTAGTATGAAAGAAAGGTTATTTCCGACTTGATCTTATGTATCGGGGTCCATTTCAGCGTCACAAACCTTTTTGCTTCCACATCAGAAGTCTCTTTCCAATATTTATGTTATGAAAGAGTGTGAAAATAAAAAAAAAAGATCATTTTTTACTTATTTTTATTTGATCGGATCAGAAAGAAACTTTGGGATTGCTGAATCACAGACGAGATAAATATATAAAGCAACGGAACCATCATAGTATTTTTTGATTACTCCGAAAGGAAGGATGGTAAATGGATCATTCAACGATCTGGGTCTGATAGATTCGACTTGTCTCTTTCTTCGATGAAAAAAGAGAAAAAAAATTCCATTACAGAGCCGTATGCACAAAAGATGCCTGTACGGTTGTTCAATTCTATCTTTTTCTCCCTGCTTGTTATTCTTTATCCCTTCCCTTCGCCCAATCATGCGAGATAGAGGAATCGTTCATTATGTTATATCATCAGGGTTATGATCCATCAACCTGCTAGTTCTTTTTATGAGGCACCCACGGGAGAGTTTATCCTGGAAGCGGAAGAACTACTGAAACTCCGCGAAACCCTCACAAGGGTTTATGTACAAAGAACGGGCAATCCTTTATGGGTTGTATCCGAAGACATGGAAAGGGATGTTTTTATGTCAGCAACAGAAGCCCAAGATTATGGCATTGTTGATCTTGTAGCGATCGAAAATACCGGGGATTTCGCATAAATCTTTGATTCCATTTCGAATCATAATTTGAATGAACCCTTATTTGATCTTTTATCTTCTTACCTGGGTAAAATATGAAATGGAAGTAATTCATAATCATCCGGTTAGGATCGATCTAAACCAGCCCATTCTGTATATGATTCAGCATGCCAACTATTAAACAACTTATTAGAAACACAAGACAGCCAATCAGAAATGTCACGAAATCCCCCGCTCTTCGAGGATGTCCTCAGCGTCGAGGAACATGTACTAGGGTGTATGTGCGACTCGTTCGGATCATGAGCTAGAACAAATGAGACGATTTTTACAGTATCAATGACTCGTACCAATGAATAGAATGGAAGAACTCCATTCACTATCGAAAAATAAAGACCTCTCGTATACCTCTATTTGTATGGAATTTATGGTTTCCATTGGTGCAAATCCAATCACCTCGATTTGAGATGAAAAGCAATTCCCATTGGTAGCAAATGGTTATCCATTAAGCGGGGGAATGATATTTAAGAAGCAGAAAGATTATGCTCCTACTCTTGCAAGAACGGACTAACAGGGTCAGCTACCTATTCAACCTTCATAATTAAATGCCGTCACTGTATGGATAGATCCCATTGAAAAAAGACCTATTACTCGATAATTCATCGGTAGAGCCAAAGAGCGTGAACTGTACAAGTTACCAATAACATTGATTAAATGAGGAAAGGGGCTCCGGTGTATAGAGAGGACCTCGCCGTTTAAGAAGTAACCATAGAAACGATGGAAGCCACTATTTGTCCATTTACGATTTATTTTATACCTAATATCGGTACAATTTCTTTTTTTTTTTGAGGTGAAATGCCTGGAAGAAATAAAAAAATCGTGGTTGGGAAGGTTATAGTAGCAAAAGCCATTGGAATTTGTATTTTCATTTTATACATCGGAAGAATCCGTTTTGTTATTAATAAACCAGGAGAGGGGAAAAGAATGACTGAAAGAAAAGAAATCAATTAGTTATTCATCAAAGTTTCTTTTGATTCAATGACCAGAGTTAGACGAAGATATATAGCTCGGAGACGTAGAACAAAAATTCGTTTATTTGCAGCAACCTTTCGAGGGGCTCATTCAAGACTTACTCGAACTACTACTCAACAGAAAATGAGAGCTTTGGTTTCCACTCATCGGGATAGAGGCAGGCGAAAGAGAAGTTTTCGTCGTTTGTGGATCACTCGGATAAATGCAGTAACTCGTGAGAATAGGGGATCCCATAGTTATAGTCGATTAATACTTGATCTGTACAAGAGGCAGTTGCTTCTTAATCGTAAAATACCTGCACAAATAGCCATATCAAATAGGAATTGTCTTGACACGATTTCCAATGCGATCATCAAATAAGGAGATTGGAAGGAATTCACTGGAATACTTTAAACGGAGTTCCCCGGAGAATGAACTCCGGGAGGGTATAGTAGAAATTCGTATGATAAGATAAGTAGTAGGAATGAACGAACACGTTTCAATAAAAAAAAGATTTATTCTTCCCCCATTCTTTTTTTTATTATTACATTACGGCGCGACAATCTCTCGGCTTTTTCGAACAAAACTTCAATCTGAGTTCGAATTAGAGTTTTGATTCGATTGAGGAATAGGCTTATTTATTTCTGGTTCTAGGACCAGTAGTTCTAGGGATCGACCCGGTTCTCTCAAACTGTTTCTCATTATTAAGAAAAGGTAACGAAGATAAAATACGAGCTTGTTTTATAGCAATAGTAATTAATCGTTGTTGTTTCAAGGTTAATCTATTCACTCGTCTAGATAATATTTTTCCTTGTTCACTAATAAATTGATTAATTAAACTCATGTTTCTATAATCAATTCGATCCCCCGATCCAATTGGGGGCAAACGCCTATGAAAAGATCGCTTGGATTTATGAAAGGGCCGCTTGGATTTATCCATGGTTTATTTCTTATTTCTAAAATCCTATTTCTTCATTCATTTCGGATCCGACCAAAATAGGACTGGATTTGTATATATTATATATGTATATGTAATTTCTTCCTCTTCCTTGGAAGAGTGGCACACGCGTTCCGTTCGATTTATTTCTTTATCTCCCCATGAATCATATGTTTGTAACAATAAGGGCAGAATTTTTTCAAGTCCAATTGACTAGGTGTATTGTGTCGATTCTTTTGAGTAATATATCTGGAAATGCCCCGCGATTCTTTATTCAAACCATTTCGGACACAACTGGTACATTCCAAAATAACTACTACTCTGACATCTTTACCCTTAGCCATGAACCTCCTTTGGATTTTGAATTCACTCAATTCTTCTATTTTCGGTTCGAACCGAAGCGAAGAAGAAAGGAATGAAAAATAAATAGACGAGAAGTTGCTAACTCGAAATCCAATTCAATTATGAAAGATTTCGTTGCAATCAATAGAGTAATCAAATTATTAAGTAATACAAATATTTCTAACTATCAATTATTCCCAACCCCAGTATTTCATTTAGTATCTTGTATGATCTTGAACAGCCTGCCCTCGACCCACATTTCCATTTCTGTTCTCCCTATATTAACCCGAACCCGAGTTTCGATGAGATTCAATCCACTTTTATTCTTTACTCTTTCTTTCCTATCCTAAAGAACTGAAAAAAAGGGGGGGGTTAGTCACAGAGAATTTATTGTATCTCTAATCTTCTTGATCCCTTCCCATGTCAATAACTAGAATGAAAAAAAGGGGAATGTCAACGCATCTGGGAATAAACGATTGATTTCTATCAATAGACCCGCCAAAGACCCGAACCATAGAGTAGTTAGCACAGGTGCCGTGGAGAGATATGTTTTTATATCTCGCATTGAAAATCCTCCTTCTTTTTCTTTAACTTTATTGACTTTATTGTATATTGTAATACATATATGATCAGATGCATATGTAGTTAAAGATCATTTGTACGGGGAATCTCTAACCAAAATGGATATATACAACGATCCGGTAGATGAAATCTACCTGTCCCTAAAACAGAAAAAGATGAACCCTCCTTCCTGAACACTACTGAATAAATACCCATTCTTTTATACGTTTATACGTTAGGTATGTATATAATTCTTTATGAGAATGAAACCAAAAAACCAAAAAGAAGAAATGGCAAAATAAATTCTATTTAGATAGAGGAAATTGTGATGTGGAAAACAAAACATGGATTCCCTACAATGGCACTGTACAACAAATGAAAGGGATGTAGCGCAGCTTGGTAGCGCGTTTGTTTTGGGTACAAAATGTCACGGGTTCAAATCCTGTCATCCCTACTTATCACTTCTCCTATGGACAGTAACGAGGGGTCAATTGAGATCGATTAAAATTGGACACAATCTACCATTTTATGATACTATACATACAAGATGTATTGGGGGTACAAAAAGAATCCTTTTCTTGACATCCGTATCTCCCATCATAATAAAGCGCTCTTAGTTCAGTTCGGTAGAACGCGGGTCTCCAAAACCCGATGTCGTAGGTTCAAATCCTACAGAGCGTGATTCTGTTCTTTTAATGTTGAATCACAATAAAATAACTTCACTAACTTGAACTGCAACCTGAATTTGACCTCCTGGAGATTAAGGAGGAGGTCAATTAAAAAAAAGAGATGTTACTCAATTAAAGGTCCAACTGATCGCCGCGTCTGTATTGTA